AAAATGTATTTTCTAGCATTTGACCGCGTACCATTGAAGGCGTTAGCCGCACACTTGAACGATAACCCAGAAAGTAAAGGGAATGATTGGATAATTGGTTTATATAAATCCTTCCTGGTTGAGACCACAGGTAAAAAGAAGATTTCCAGAAATGGACAAAGTAAGATTTCCATTTATTCATAAAAAGAAACGTCCCTTTTGAAGCAAGAATTGATTTTCCTTGATACCTAACATAATGCATGAAAGAATCTTTGAATAACCATAAATTCGCTTGAAAAGACCTGGCAAATACTTCTGCAAGATGCTCTGTTTTTCCATAGAAATATATTCGTTCAATAAGGGCTCCAGAAGATGTTGATCGTAATTGAGAAGATTGGTTACGGAGAAAGAGGAAGCCAGATTCATATTCACATACATAAGAAGTATATAGGAAGAAGAATAGTCTGTGATTTCTTTTTGAAAAAGAAGAACTGGCTTTCTTTGAATTTGAAGTAATAAGACTATCCCAATTATGACACTCATGGAGAAAGAATCTTAATAAATGCAAAGAGGAAGCATCTTTTATCCAATAGCGAAGAGCCTGAACCAATATTTCCAGATGAGCTGGGTAAGGTATTAGTATATCTAATACATAATTGAAATGTGAAAAGTTGTCCTCTAAAAAAGAAAATATTGAATGAATTGATCGTAAATTATCGGATTTAACTACCCCTTTCCTTTCTATGGAAGATATGAATCGCAGAGACAATGGAATTTCCATAATGGTTGAAGAAACCTCTGACATTACTTGCGAATAAAAATGCTTGTTGTGCCCCAAAAATGGAATCTGTTTAGAATAATTAACAGAAAGAATCAAATGGTTCTGTTGATACATTCGAATGATTAAACGTTTCACAATTAGTAAACTGTATTTATTGTCATAACCTGCATTTTCCAACAAAATCGATCCATTTAAACCATGATCATGAGCAAGTACATAAATATACTCCTGAAAGATAAGTGGATATAAGAAGTAGTGAAATCTATCTAGCCCTAAATAGCTTTGGAATTTCTCCATTTGAAATTCTATTGAAATGAAAGGTAGAGGATTTTGGGGGTTATAAATGATACATAGTGCGATACAGTCAAAACAAGGTATTATAGTACAAACCGAATAGATACCTCGGATACAGATAAACTTATCAACAGATTCTCTATCCTCTCTTTTTCCATTTAAAATTAAGTGTTTATGTTCGTTTTCATTATAGGATAACAAGATGATTAGAAATCCTTTACTTTTTTTAAACCCAATCGCTCTTTTGATTTTGGAAATTTTTTTATCAATATACTGTTTCTTATACACATACTTCTCCATTATGGAATGGAGAGTGGTACTATTTAGGATTCATTAAAAAATAAAGAATACATTCCTGGGAGAAAGTCTTCCCGTATTGGGCACTAATATTTTTTTAACGTCTAATTAGATCGGGTAATCATTCAAATGAAGAACGTAAGCTCGTTGCTTTTTCTTTCCCTATAAACAAAATGAAATTAATTGAAGCCATGGGGCCCTATCCATTTATTAATTCGACCCAACTTGAAATTGACTTCTCTTTTCTACCTTTGAATCAATTAAATATTGAAATGAAGGCTTTGTATCGAGCCAGAAAGAATAAAATATTCTCAGAACTCTTAATTGAGAATTGATACGACATGCTATTTTTTCCATTCATTCCATTTCAGGATCAGTCGTGGTCTTCCAAACTTTACCGATGGTATGGATGAATCCCTCGCTTCATCTAAATGTGTAAAAGATCCTAGCCGCACTTAAAAGCCGAGTACTCTACCGTTGAGTTAGCAACCCAAATAGAAAAAGGATATGTAGATACAATCAGAATAAAACAAAATGATTAAATCAAAGCATTACTCTACGAAATAAAAAAAGATAAAAAATTTTTTTATAATCTATTTGGAACATAAAAATGACTAAATTAGATGAAAAAATAAAAAATTTACAGATCAAAGAAATGTCAAAAATGCTAGACCATCCCCTATTTCTATGTTATCCACTTTTTCAATCAAAAATCCGAGTAGCAAAGCTAATCCAACGAACCCATCATTTGAATCAACAGGTAAAAAATCAACCCTATGGGACGGAAATAAATAGAGCTGCTTATCACGATGAATTATATTTGTTCAATACAATATTGTCAATATCAAGGTGAATAAAAGAATACGATGAAAAAAGAAAATAACTAAAATTGAAATCATAGTAAAAAAACTTGTGTTGGGTTGGCACTGCATATATACTCAAATTTTTAGTTTAGATGGAAAATCAATAACGAAAAAGTAGAAAAAGGATTTATGCAATCAATAGTGTATTGAATCCATATATAATATGTCGAATAAAGAACTTCAATTCCTTGTTTCTTACTTGGTATTAGAGTTCGAATGAAAACCACCCGATTGCAGGTAATGCCAGAATTTTCTATTTTGTAAGGATCCATACAATAAGGTTTACTTATAAAAAGATTCTATAAAAGCAAGGATAATATAAATAGATACGAATAGAGCAAGAAAATAAGGAAATCAAAAAACATAGTATAGAAAAGATATCCAAAATGATATAGAAATCACTATCCTATACTTAGTTTTTATTTCCTTAATTTAATTGAATTTCGTTTGATTAGGGCAAAGTTCCTTAAAAACGTCTGCTTTTTTTAAAATATCCTGAACAGTTCCTGTAGGCTGAGCGCCTTTTTCAAGGAAATAGAGAATAGCGGGAACGTTTAAATAAGTTTGATTCTTGATAGGATCATAAAAACCCACTTTCCGAAGATCTCTTCCTTCTCTTCGAGATCGAACATCAATTGCAACGATTCGATAGATAGCTCATCGGGATAGATGTAGATGAAAAAGAACTCCCCCCCCCCTAGAACCGTATAAGAAGTTTTATCCTCGTACGGCTCGATAAAAAATGATTTTCAGTTTTGTCTATGGATAAAATTAGAATAAATAGGAAAGGAATCCGTAAAATAAATTAGTCTATAATTTAACTCATAGTCATTTTTTTTTAGCTTACTTCCTGAAAAAAATCATTTGTACTCATAACTCAAGTTCAATAATTCTCAAATATCTTAAATCAATTAAGATTTTTCTTTTTTTGAGTGGTCTTTAACCCCCCTTTTTTCGTCTCGTTTACAATGGATTTAGATTCTTTATTTGTATCCGTGAGACAATTGAAGTGGTGTTTCCTTGTTCTGGGATCCTTTATCTTGGTTTTAAATCATTGGGTTTAGACATTACTTCGGTGCTTCTTAATCCTTTCAAAATGGTAGCAACATACCCCTTTTGTGATTTATTGATATCAATATCAAAGAATCATACCGATGGTTGATTCGTGCACGATACACTGTGGATCGAAAAAGTTTTAGCCGTTCCAACAAATTTTTTTTAATTTCAAATTTACTCGAATCGGATCCTTTCCATTTCTATATCGAAGATATACTTACGAAGTTGTTCAAATTTATTGATTGGCATTAACCCTAGATCGTTGCCCCTGAGAAATTAATCCATACTTTCTACTCGAGCTCTATCACGAACTATTTACATTACAACCCACTAAACAAAAGAAGGGTTCTAGTAGAATAGAAAAATGACGTCGAGCCAAGAGCACCTTCATTCCTATAAAATATAAAATGGTGGATGATGGTGGATGTAAGAATCCACACCGGATCGTGTCCTTCAAGTCGCACGTTGCTTTCTACCACATCGTTTTAAACGAAGTTTTACCATAACATTCCTCTAAATTGGAACCAGTATGGAATTGATTCAATTATGGAATCATGAATAGTCATTGGTTCAGTCGGTACAGAGACATAATCATTATTTGAGTCAAGTTTTACAGTAAAGACTCCATTGGATTATCATAAGAAAGATCTTTTTCTTTTCGAATGGAATTGTCAATGATGTAAAGCAAATAATCTAAATAGATCGAACAATAAAAATAAATCTCATCTCATTGTTAAATATTTCAATTTGAATATTTTAGGGATGCAAATTCTTTTTCACAAAAAGAGAAATCCTTTTTGTCACTGAAATAGGATAACAATACATACCTATAGGCTAAGCACTTCCTATTTTATATGTATTTTCATAGTTTGTTTAACCTGAGGTTAAGTAATCTTTCTACAGATCTATGTCCCATCTTATCTTTATCTGAATCACAAAAGGGTTTAGTTACTTTTGCATGTTATTTGAACTCAATTTAGTTCAGTTTGTGAAAAATTCAAATATGATTCCGAAAAGAATCATTCAAAATAAAAAAAGAAAGAGGAATAATATTCTATGCAATATTAGACCTTGAAACAGAACCCTGTTCAACAAAAAAGAAGTATTCGGATACAAGGTATATGCTCTGGGACGGAAGGATTCGAACCTCCGAATAGCGGGACCAAAACCCGTTGCCTTACCGCTTGGCTACGCCCCATTTCTATTTTTATTGGACCTAATACTAATAAAGAATAATATTGGTATTAAGTGTTCGTCAATTCCAGTCCAACTATCTATATCAAATCTTTCTTCTTTATAGAATTTATTATAGATTCGTTGCTAGGATTTTGACATGTGTATATCTATAATTCAACTGAATTTATTGATCATTACATATAATTCAATTAAGATATTGTATGAAAGTATGATTTCTTCTATTCTCCTTTGATAATTGGAGGATTTTTGATTGAGTGGAAAAAGAAGGATTTTTTTGTCTACCTTACTTTCTTCATTTTTCCTTATATCAATAACTCAATCAAAATGCAATTATCTCGACGAAAAAAAATGTCTGTTATGCTTAATATCTTTAGTTTGATCTGTCTTAATTCTGCCCTTTATCCGAGTAGTCTTTTCTTCGCCAAATTGCCCGAAGCTTATGCTTTTTTGAATCCAATCGTAGATGTTATGCCAGTCATACCCCTGTTCTTTTTTCTTTTAGCCTTTGTTTGGCAAGCTGCTGTAAGTTTTCGATAAGATCTTTAATAGTATCCTAGAAAATTCATGATTTAGTCGATAAAAATGATAACAATTGATAAGATCAACTAAGTCTGACAGCATGAACCTTCAATTCAAACATTGAAATTCTCGGATATCCGCGAGAAATTCGGCTCGCCCCATTTCCCGATTTTAATCATTTTTCCGGCGAAAGACTTTATTAGGTTAGGGTCGCTTACAATATCTAATTGTGGGTATGAAAGTGATTTGTGGTAATCAAAGACTCTTATTAAAAATTTAAACTTCATTTGAATTTCTGAACAGTCTTTTCTATTTCTATAATTTATTTCTTGGTATCAAAATAGGATATGTGATATAAAAATGGAGGATCTATTATCTTTTCTTTTCTCGGTTTTCTTTTTCAAAAAATGATCTTGGAGGTTGTGTAATGCTTACTCTCAAACTTTTCGTTTACACAGTAGTAATATTCTTTGTTTCTCTCTTCATCTTTGGATTCCTATCCAATGATCCAGGACGTAATCCTGGACGTGAAGAATAAAATAAAAATTGTGTTTTTATTGCTTTATTTTACAATTTTATTAATATTTTATTTTAGCTATTACACACATTTCACTAGGAAAAAAATAAACGGGCATTTGCTAAAATTGAAATAAAAAAATAGAAAGTTATCAACGGAAACGGAAAGAGAGGGATTCGAACCCTCGGTACGAATAACTCGTACAACGGATTAGCAATCCGCCGCTTTCGTCCACTCAGCCATCTCTCCCAATTGAAAAAGATAATTACTATATTACATTACACATCAATAGGTATTTAAAGAAAGTATTTCTTTCACATTCTTTATCGTTATTATATAATTAGCAATTCTATTTAGATGCTCGAAAGATCCAAATAGAAAGATAAATAAAGAAGACCTTCTTGCTTTTATTTTGTTCGAAGTGCCCTTTTGGCCTGGCCCGGTCAATACCCAGCCGGGCCTTTTTTTGTTCCAAAAGATTCCCTTTCTTTTTGATTGATAGGCAACATACTAGCCAATTTGGTATCTGTGTAAAAATTTCCGTTCTGGGGTTTACATATACTTATCATTTTTGTTATAATTATCATGGAATTTGAGAAGGATTCTTGATTCAAAAGAATCAATTAAGTATATATCAATTTGTATTTTCTTATGTCATTAGGCAAACCCAATTTTAGATTCAAATCCAAAAATCATTCAGGAATTCTCAGTCAACGAATAGTTAATGGTTCCCGTTTTTCATAAATTTTGGTTTTTTTGAGTAAAAATATACATTTTATTTTTCAATAGAAAAGTGAGGGGAAACTTTTTGGCATTGTTTGTTTTGAGATACTATACAATAAATCGAAGGGGCAACAATCAAAAGGGGAAAAGGGGTTTATTTTCTAATTTTTAAAATTTTATAAAAAAGATTAAAAAAGTACAATAAACTAAAATTTAGTAATCAACCCCAAAAAGGTAAATTTTGATCCTATTGTGTATCGTTTTGGCGGCATGGCCGAGTGGTAAGGCGGGGGACTGCAAATCCTTTTTCCCCAGTTCAAATCCGGGTGCCGCCTCATCAACAAACGAATCAAAATATCTTATTCTGTTCTGCTGGTATAACTCAACCCAATTTTACCCAACAGAACAGAATAAGGGGACTGTGAATACTTGGTTGAGTCTAAACATCTGTTCTGGGGATTTTATCTTTGAATCCAAAATTCAAAGAAAGATTCTGAGGGATAATTTCCTTTTTTATAGACAAAATATTTTTTTGAAATCCCTCGTCAATAGTATATAGTATAATATACTATACTATTTCTCAACTCCTTCAGAGAGACAATCGTGAAAGGGTACGTATTAGATCAAATAGGAAAAAGTTTGTAATAGAGAGCAATTGATCTATTTTTACTTTGAAGGGCAAGAAAAAAGGAAAGGACCCTCTTATTTTATTATTTATTATATTATTACTAGATGTTCCATTAGTAACATTCCTTTGTAGTGTGATTTTTTATTTTACTTGTGTTTATTTTTTCCCGATTAGAAATCGGAATTTTTGAAAGGGATTTATTTGATTGGTTCATCAATAGCGTTCGGACAGAATCCCCTTTTGACTCTGGACCATTCATTCTACTATTATTATATTATTAGTGAGCAATAATGGAATAATTCTATCATAGAGATAAGGGACATAATTCACATGGATATAGTAAGTCTCGCTTGGGCTGCTTTAATGGTAGTCTTTACATTTTCCCTTTCACTCGTAGTATGGGGAAGAAGTGGACTTTAGAAACACTCCAAACGGTATCAATTGTTTTCTAGATCGTTCTGCAACGCATTTTTCATTTGAATTGAAATCCTTTTCAAATAAAAATCTATTCATTTCTAAATTCCATTGGATTCTAGTGGAGAAATTGATTCTCTAACAGTAAAACAATTATTTCAGATTGATCTGAATAAAAGAAATAGATGTATCAAAGAAATCGAATTGGGTCCTACGTCAATTCCATATATGGATTAATAACTACATATATTGACGATAGAAGCTAATATAGTATACCGACTTTATTAGAAACAATTTTATACACTACTATAATATAACACTAATAGAGAGTATGGTAAGTAAGAAATAAATTTCTTACTTACCATACTCTCGGATCTAATAGAATATCGCCGATTATAGTCCGTTTATTTCATTTAAGACGTAAAAATAGAATACTTTTCTTCAACTATTGATATTGATAAGAATTCAGAAGTCAAGTTTCATTTAAAGTAATTAATCATTTTGACTGACTGTTTTTACGTAAATTATAAGTAGAAAAGCAGTAGGAACTAAAATGAACAGTGCAGTAGCAATAAATGCAAGAATATTTACTTCCATAATCTCATCGTTTTTTTATTTCACAATAACTCGGGATTTAATCCCATAGAGATGATCAATCTTTCACCTGTCAATTCAATGAATGCATTACCTATCAATGATCTTGAATCGGATCAATATCATGAATAACAATATCTGAGCTATTAAATTAATTCGTCGTCGAGAATTGAATAGTATAACATACGAACATCTTTTATACATACCGAATCCAAGATTGGATTCCCCGACCAATCCAAAAATCCTTTACTTTATTTATCCTTATTTTCTTTCTTTTCTATAACCTACCTTAGGTCTTCCTTATAGAACCATCAAACGAAACGAAATCCAACCACCCGTCTGAACTACAAAACCACAACAAACAATACAAGCGAAGTGGAAAAATAGATGAATTAGATTCTAAATTTTAATGATCTAAATTTATTTGGAAGACAAAGAAGTATGAGAAAGATGAGTCGCAGATGGAATATTCGATCAACTTAAAAACTTAACTATTTTAGTTATTTTCATTTTAGTTTAGGGTTTGTTCTTTATTTGATAGAATCCTGAAAAAGGAAACCCCTTCGGAATTCAATTATACTTTCTGTCCCTTCTTTCACATAAAGTGGAGAGGCGAATTGATGTACTTATTGTATCCGTCGGGACTGACGGGGCTCGAACCCGCAACGTCCGCCTTGACAGGGCGGTGCTCTTGCCTATTGAACTACAATCCCAGGGAAATAAGAAGAGATATAGCAGAAATTTTGGATTCTTTTTTATTCTCTCGTATCAGGTATTTCTTCAGAACAAGAGTGTTCTACCATCTGATAGTAGATTGACAAATTGTTGGGCCGAGCTGGATTTGAACCAGCGTAGACATATTGTCAACGAATTTACAGTCCGTCCCCATTAACCACTCGGGCATCGACCCAACGCCTAATTCATTTTAGACGTTCCATAATCAATTTCCTTTCGTCTCCCAGGCAGATTTGACAAATCAATATCACTTGATCTAAAATACAAAGTCCCACTGAGTAGACTATTAGAAGGACTTGACAAATATGGATCACTTGATAGAAAATCCCACTCCTATAGTCGTCTTGAGTCTTGGTACACCCCTAGAGGGACTTGAACCCTCGTTTTCTCCGTGAAAGAGAGAGGTCGTAACCACTGGACCATAGGGGCCTATGGCCACCTTAACTTAATATAACTCAGGCCGAGAGCCAACTTTAGGAGATGAATAGGAGATGCCTAAAAACTCGTTAACTATTATGGGGGTTAATGATAATCAAACTTTACCATTCAATTACAACCTTGAAACTTGATTTCATTGGTCTTTCTCGTCTGTATCTCTCTCATTCACAAAGGGTTCTGCGTTGGATCCAAGATCCTTTACTATCCAGTGGATTCAAGGTGCTTTACCAAAATAGGATTTGACCACTTAAATTATATTGCGCCCTAAGTCATACTGTCAATTGACGACAGGACAGGAGGGCAGAAGAGAGAAGACGGAAATATAGAATATATTAGGTATATCCGAGCGTTAAGTTAATAAATACAACATTCATCTAGTTTTCGGGTATTCAATTACAACCTTGTTCAAGTATATTAGAATTTCAATACTGTTAGACATTATAATATAAGAAACTGAATCAGTTTTGATATTCTAACCAAAATCCCAAAGAAGAGTAAGCCTAAAGGGTAGAATGATTTTTCTAGGACTGTTTTATCAATTCCGTTCCATTTGCATCTCTTAAAATGAAAATCAGTTCAGTATCAATTTTTATTTCACCTATCTCATAGATTCCTCATATAATCAAAATTCCACCATTGCTAGATCTATAGGATTTTCTTTGATGGATAATGAGCCAGCAAAAATGGTATTTTTTTTCTATTCTATATGGATGAATATAAATAACTGACAATTTCAAAATAATCCGGGATAGACGCAATGTCCACAATACCTGGATTTAATCAGATACAATTTGAAGGTTTTTGTAGGTTCATTGATCAGGGTTTGGCAGAAGAGCTTTCTAAGTTTCCAAAAATTGAAGATACAAATAAAGAAATCGACTTTGAATTATTTTTGGAAAGATATCAATTGGTAGAACCCCTGATAAAGGAAAGAGATGCTGTGTATGAATCACTCACATATTCTT